TGGGATCGTAAAAACCCACTTTTCGAAGATCCCTTCCTTCTCTTCGGGATCGGACATCAATTGCAACGATTCGATAGATGGCTCATTGGGATAGATATAAATAAAAAAGACCCCCCATAGAAACGTATAAGAGGTTTTCTCCTCGTACGGCTCAAGAAAGAATGATTCTAATTTCTTTTTGTATCTATAATATTTAATAATATTTTATGTTCTTTTTATTTGTTGTTATGTTCTTTTTATTTGTTGTATTGTATATATAATAACTATGTATAATAACAGATAGTATGTATAATACAAAGAATTCACATTGTGTATATATTAAAATGTATAAAATAGAAAATAAAAAGAAAATATTAAATTGATGATTAAAATGTATTTAATATTTAATAAAATATTTAATAATGTATTTAATAATCTATATTATAAATATGCACTAATACCTAATTAACAAATACGCATTATTAAGTTATTCTAATTATTAAGTTATTATGGAAAATTCTATATATATATAGAATATGTATTAATATGTATTATATATGTATATTATATTTATATAATTATGTAAAATATGTTATTATGTAATTTTTTGAAAAAATATCTTATTTATTTTATTTGAAAAGAATTTATTAATTTCATTTTCATTTTAATAATTTAATAATGAAGAAAATTCTTTTTTTTTTATTATATAAGATTTTTAATATATAATTAATGTATATAATTAATGACAAACAAAATAGAAAAAAGATAATATAGAATCAAAAATGAATACATAAAATAATTAATTAGACTATGATTTGAGTTTTTTGTTCTTCCTTACATAAAAAAGAAATCTCATTCGTACTCATAACTCAAGTTGTATAATTATGAAAGGGAAATCCTTAGACATTTATTGAGTCGTCTCTAACCCTTTTTTATTTGTCTCATCTCAAATTTATTCTGATTCCTTATTCTGATATAAGTGTCAAGACAATTAAAAAGAGTCTTTCCTTGTTCCGGAACCTTTTATCCTTCCTTTGTCAAATCATTGGGTTTAGACATTACTTCGATGATCCTTACGCCTTTCAAAATGGCAGCAACATACCCTTTTGCTTTTTCATTTTTATTTTTATAGAAAAATTATGGGAACAAAAAATTCCCTTGTAATATGCTTTTAATCAAAAAGGTTTTACCCATTTTGCTTCAAACAAAATTGACTTTTTGATTTCATTTCAAACTTGTTAAAATTTGAATTTTTGATTTCTCTATAAAAGATTTACAAAGTTGTTCCAACTTATTGATTGGCACTAACCCTAGATTATTCCTCTTCATATTAATATTGATAAAAAAATCAATATTTTTTGCTCGAGCTCCATCAAGTACTATTTATTTCAAGTACTATTTATTATTTATTATTATTTACAACCCAATACAAATTAAGGTCCTATGGAACAGAACAAACGATGTCGAGCCAAGAGCATTTTCGTTCTTAGAGAAAATGATGGATGTAAGAATCCACATATGATGATGTCCTTCAAGTCGCACGTTGCTTTCTACCACATCGTTTCAAACGAAGTTTTACCATAACATTCCTCAAATTTTCGATTTTGAATCCGTATGGAATTGATTCAATATGTCAATATGGAATCATGAATAGTCATTGGTACATAAGAGTCCGTACTTTTTATCTTTTATCCATGGATAGACAGAACGCCCTATAAAAGTCCGAAGTTTCTTTTTTTGATAAGATTGATTTTTCCCATTTCTTTTCTTCAAGTATCAAGAAAAGAATTCATTCATAATAAATAAGCCAAAAGGCTTTTATTTTGAAAAATCAATCTTATATAAGGTAATACTATACAAGGTAAGATTAAAGATTAAATAGTGCCCTTATCATATGTTGAATTAATAATCAAAAAGATAAAATAATAATAATCTGGAAAGTGGGATGTTCGCATATCAATGATATAGAACGAATAATTATTCCAACTACTAATCATAGATATTTCAATATCTGCGGATCCATTACACCCAACCAAAAGACCATGATTACGTAACGTAAATAGAACAACAGCAAGACATAATATAATGAGTATGGGCACAGGCCTCGGTCATTTTATACAGGTCTTTCCTGACTTAAGATTCAAGTCAAGAATTTTTTTCATAAATCAATTCTATTCCATTAAAATGATAAAAGAAATGGAATATAGAAATCCCTTCTACATCAATCCTACATTAATTCTAAGATTATTTTAAGATTATTCATTTGAACCAGATACAAAATAAAAAATTTGGTCAAAAAAACCATATATTATCCATTGAACTTTCTTTGTTAATAAGATCCATACATAAACTAATATTTCAATTGATAGCTTACCTTGCTTTGCTGATTAACTCATACCCATACAAGTTATACCGATATCGTGAATCATAGTAAAACCTAATTAAATTAAATAAAAACAAAAAAAATTACGGGATCCTATCTTATTATGGGATTCTATACTATAAATATAGTATAGTTACAAAAACAAATGGGTCCAAACTCATTTGTTTTTCCCATTTTTGACCCTAACTTTTTTGTTTTTGTAACTTTAATACAAGACCCATGATGAAATTAGTACTAAATTAGATTACTCAGTTAGTCTCTACATAGACTGTGGAATTTGCCCTATTCCCTTTAGTTTCTTTAGGTGTTTTAGGTGTTATGGAGGTTTGCCTTTTTTTTTTGCATTTTGACTCAAAATGCATCATGATCATGATTATCTAATAATTCAAATATTTTGTATGATAGATATGAAACATAAAGTGTCCCTAAGTAACTAACTCAAATAGAAATAGGAGTAAAACATACGTATATATATATATCTTTATTTATATATTTCAATATTTATATATATTTTAATATTGAAAATATTGAAAAATGGAAAAATATCCCATTTTGGGAGTGAAATGAAACTATTAACGCACACCTGTCCATATAAAAAACCATTTCTATCTATTTCTTACACATTTGACACTGGATTACCTTTATTTATGATAAACCAAACGAACAAAAAATATGATTTTTCTTTTTAGAAGAATCATAAAAGTTCAGAACGAAAGAGGTTCTTTTCTTTAAACATTTTATTTAATTGAAATGTTATGTTGAGTGCAATGTGATCCAATCCTTAGATTCCATTGGAATCAACCTGGGACGGAAGGATTCGAACCTCCGAATAACAGGATCAAAACCAGTTGCCTTACCACTTGGCCACGCCCCATTCTTATTTATATTCAATACTAGACTAATAAACATTAGTATAATTTTAGTAATTATAGGCTATTCGTCAATTATAGACTTAATCCCATATAAACAATAACAAATTGAAAATAAATTCGAATAATTTCGAATAAAAACAATTTCTCGTTTAATATATCAGTTTAGTAAGGATTTCTTCTCTACATTTATAATAATCTATATTAGTATAATAATCCATATTAGATTAGTTAAATTTAGAAATTGCATCTATATTCAATTTTTTCTATTGGAAAATGGAATTAGAAATAGAAAGCATATTATATACCTATATATAATAAATAATATATAATAATGGATTTAGTTAATAATAATAGAATTAGTTCTAATTAGCTAATTAACTGTTTAATTGGTATTAGTTATTGATTGGAGTTCTTATTTTTGTTGCTGGGATTAGACATATGTGGATATCGAATCAAAACAAATTCATTGATCATTATATAGAATTCAATTAAGATATTGTATGAAAGTATAATTCCTTATATTTGCAAATAAAAATGTAAGGATTTTTGATTTTGGGAAATTTTACAAACGAGAAGGAATTTTAACCCCTCTTCTTTCTTCATTTTCTCCCTATATCAATAAAATAAACTCAATAAAATTATCCGCAAAAACGATTTGTTATGCTAAATATCTTTAGTTTAATCTGTATCTGTCTTAATTCTGCCCCTTATTCGAGTAGTTTTTTCTTCGCAAAATTGCCCGAGGCTTATGCCCTTTTCAGTCCAATTGTAGACTTTATGCCCGTCATACCTCTACTTTTTTTTCTTTTAGCCTTTGTTTGGCAAGCTGCTGTAAGTTTTCGATAAAATTATTAATAATATAATACTCTACTAAAAGCATTCATGATTTATTCGATAAAAAGAGTCTAAGAATTGATAAGATCAAATAAGTCTTATGGAATGAAGCTTCGATTCCAAAATGGAAATTCTTGTATATTGGATAACTCTAGTATTGAATTCGCATCAGTCCGTTTCCTTTTTTCTATCTTTGCGGGGTTCTATTCTATTAAGTTACCGCACTTGATTGTGAATATAACAAACAAGAATATTTTGGTAACGAAAGAGTTAGAATCTTATTACATACAAATAAATTTGTGAAAAGAAAATCTCTTCTCCCCCTTTTTTTCGAAATTTTTTTCTCTTTTTTGGTCTCATATCAAAATATGTGGTACAAAAATGGATAATCTATTCCCTTTTGCAAAAAAAATGATCTTGGAGGTTGTGTAATGCTTACTCTCAAACTCTTTGTTTACACGGTAGTAATATTCTTTGTTTCTCTCTTCATTTTTGGATTCTTATCTAATGATCCAGGACGTAACCCCGGGCGCGAAGAATAAAAAAAGAAATAGGAAAAATCTTTCTTTTTTTATTTCTTTATTTTGATTTCTTTATTTTATATATAACTATGACAAAACGGGGGATCCCCTTTTTTTTTCAAATTAGAAAGTATCAAGTGACCAGAGAGAACGGAGAGAGAGGGATTCGAACCCTCGGTACGAATAACTCGTACAACGGATTAGCAATCCGACGCTTTAGTCCACTCAGCCATCTCTCCCAAATCTAAGATTTCCTATTTTGGATGTTACGCATGAAGCAAAGATTAATAAAAAACCATCGTTATCCTTCGCTTATTTCGTTTCGTTTATGAGTTCTATTTTTATTCATTATATTAGAATTACATTATAATATAATATTGGATTGATTAGAATTTGGATGATTATTGGATT